AAGAATACTTGCATAAAATCGATGATCCCTTTTTGAATGGTCCCTATCGCGGAAGGAGAAACAGTCTTTTTTCTTCCTCAATCATAAATGAAACTTCGATAAAAAATGACATCGAGAAAAGATGGATAAATAAGATCCAGGGTATACTTTTTACTACTGATTATGATTATGAAAAATTGGAAGAGAAAATAGATACATTTGATCAAAATTCATTATCAACAGAAAAAAAAAATGATTTTTTTCCATTTTCACAAATGGAATTCAAAATCCAACAAGGAAGAATTGTCTTCGAAGATCAAATCAATATTTGCAAATTCATCTTCATCAAAAATGTCAATCCAGAGTCTAAAAGACTAAAAGAAATAAGTAAAAAAGTAAAAAGATGGTCATACAAATTAATCGATGATTTGGAACAACAAGAGGGGGAAAATGAAGAAAATGTACCTGAGGATCATGAGATTCGGTCAAGAAAAGCCAAACGTGTAGTTATCTTAAATGATACCGAAGACAATAATGATATTAATAAAAATCAAAAAAGCACTAATAATTCGGATGAAAGAAACGACGTGGCTTTGATACGTTATTCCCAACAATCCGATTTCCGTCGAGACATTATCAAAGGTTCCATACGAGCCAAAAGACGTAAGACAAGTATCGGGGCGTTTTTTCAAACAAATTCACATTCCCCTCTTTTTTTGGAGAAAAAAAACAACCTCATTTTGTCTTTTGACATCTCAATCCAAAAATTAATTTTGCAAAACTGGAACAAAGCCAGACAATTCGAATTAATAATTCTAAATTCTACACAAGAAAATGAGAAAAAAAAAAAGGAACAAGAAAAACAAGAAGAATACAAACGACAAGAAAAAGTACGAATTGAAATAGCCGAAGCATGGGATAGCATTCTATTTGCTCAAATAATAAGAGGGTCATTATTAATAATCCAATCTTTTCTTAGAAAATATATTCTCTTACTAGCATTAATAATAATTAAAAATACAGGACGTATGCTAGTATTTCAATTTCCAGAATGGTCAGAGGACTTTACGGATTGGAAGAAGGAAAGGCATATTAAATGCACTTATAATGGTGTTCCATTATCCGAAACTGAATTTCCAAAAAACTGGTTAACAGATGGGATTCAAATACAAATACTATTTCCCTTTTTCTTTAAAAATTGGCACAAATCTAAGGGACAATCTCTTCAAAAAGATCCACGAAAAAACAAAAATGATTCTTGTTTTTTAACAGTTTGGGGAATGGAAACTGACCTTCCCTTTGGTTCTCCCCGCAACCAACAATCTTTTTTTCATTTTTTTGAAAATGGGATGAAAAAAAGAATTCGAAAATGGAAAAAAAAGTCTTTTTTTTGGTTTCGGAAAAATACTCTATTGAGTAAAGTTAACGTAATGATAAAAGAACTTTATAACCAAAAAAAAAAAATTTTCGTTGGATTTCATAAACTAAATGAAACTAAAAACGAAAAAGCTAGGAGAATTCCTAATGAAATTATTTCTGAATTATCCCTTCCTATTGCCATTCAATCTATGGATTTTAAAGCTTTTTCATTTACCGAAACAAAAATAAAAGATCTGGCTGATAGAACAAACACAATCATGAATCGGATCAAAAAACTACAAAATCAAAAAGACAATAATAACGAGTTTAGAATTACTGACAAAAATAGTAATTGGACTCAAAAAGATTCTCTCATTAAATTATTCGTATCATTAAGAAAAAATTTGAAAAAATTAAAAAAAAGAAATGTAGGATTAATACGAGAATCCTATTTGAAAATCCATTTTCTTATTCAAAATATATATATCAAAATATTTTTATGTATCATTCAGACGAATAGTCCGAGAATCACTACACAACTTTTTAAATTTTCAAAAAACAAATTTGAGAAATTGATTTTCAATAATGAACATGAAATAAATCCCGAAAAAGTTAATAAAACAAGTGCTATTCACATTATTTTGACTCTCAAAAAACAATTTTTTGATATTACTACAAAGAATTCAAAAAATTTGAGCAACTTATTCTACTTTTCACAAGCGTATGTATTTTACCAAATATATAAAACTAAAATTTTCAGCTTATATATAGAGCTTCTTCAATATAAGGAAACATCTCTTTTTCTTAAGAAAAAAATAAAGGATTATTTCGAAACCGAAGGAATACTTTATTTGGAATTAGGACAGAAAAATCTTTTTAATTCGACAATTGTTGAACAGAAAAATTCTTTAAGTAAGTATTATCAATATGAAGTATCAACGATTCAATGGTATCAATTAGTACCACACAAATGGCGGAACAGAGTGAATCAAAGATCTATTATCGCCGAAAAGAACGATTTTCATAAAAGTAAGTCAGATGAAAAAAATCAATTAATTTTTTTCAAAAAATTAATTGATTTTGAGTCATTCTCCCATGAAAAATATACTATTAACGTTGAAAAATATCAAAAATACTCTAAATATGCACTTTTCTCATATCAATCCATTAATTCTGACGATAGAAAGGATTCGGTATCACCATTCTGGACAACTAATCCGCAAGAAAGTTGTTATAATTCAAATATATACAACATAAGGAAAAGTGCCTTAGTTGATATGTCAGAGCGGATTATGCCTATAAATAATTATCTCTATAATTATTGCGGACAGAACAAAAATAGGAATCTGACTAAATTTCCAGATCAAAAATATTTTGATTGGAAAATTCTCCATTTTTGTTTTAGAAAAAAAGGGGATATTCATTCCTGGATCGCTCTCGATACCAATATCAACCTTAATAATAATACAAATACTAAAAATCAAGTGAATAATTATCCAATAGTTGAGAAAATGGATAAAAAAGACCTTGTTTATCTTCAAATTGAGAAAGATCAGAAAATCAAGATTTCAAAAAAAAAAAAAAACCTTTTTGATTGGATGGGAATGAATGAAGAAATACTAAGTCGTTCGATTTCGAATCTAAAACTTTGGTTTTTTGTCAAATTTTTGTTTCTTTATAACACATATAAAATAAACCCCTGGATGATCCCCGTCAAAGAACTTCTTTTCAATTTAAATCAAACTGTTAGTGAAAATAAAAACATCACTAAAAATCAAAAACAAAATCCTTCAAATTTATCCAAACTATCCAGTGAAAATAAATTTCAATCGAGTCAATTTGAAAAGAAGAATCAAAACAAAAAAGAATCCCAAAATAAAAAAAATAATGTTGAATTACAGATAGAAAATACAGAAACTCTTGAATCAATTTTCGCAACTCAAGAAAAAGATATTGAAGAAAATTTTGCAGCTGCAGGCTCAGATAGGAAAAAACGTCGCAAGAGAAAACAATATAAGAAGAAGAGCAACACGGAAGTAGAACTTGATTTGTTTTTAAAAAGGTCTTTCCGTTTTCAATTGAGATGGAATAATTTTTTAAATCAAAAACTAACAAATAATATTAAAGTATATTGTCTCCTGCTTAGATTGCTAAATCCAAAAGAGATTGCTATATCCTCTATACAAAGGAGAGAAATAAGTCTAGATATTTTGCTGATTCAAAAAGATTTTACTATTAGAGAATTGATGAAAAAAAGAATATTAATTATTGAACCGGTGCGCTTGTCTATGAAAAACGACAGTCAATTTTTGATCTATCAAACTCTAAATGTTTCATTGATTCATAAGAGTAAGCACCAACTTAATCAAAGTTACCGAGAAAAACACTATATTGATCGAAACAATTACAACAATTACATTGTAAGACAGCCAACTCAAAGACGAACTGAAAATCGAGATTATGATTTCGTTATTCCTGAACAAATTTTTTCCACGAAATCCCGTAGGGAATTAAGACTGCTAACTTGTTTCAATTCGACGAATAGCAATCTCATTTTGAACAATTCAGTATTTTGCAATAACGTAAAAAACTATGATCAAATTTTTGATAATCGTCAAAATCTTTATAGGGATAAAATTGAACTAATTCAATTAAAATCCTTTCTTTGGCCTACTTACCGATTAGAGGATTTATCTTGTATGAATCGATATTGGTTTGATACCAATAATGGAAGCCATTTTAGTCTGTTAAGGATATATATGTATCCCCCGTTGAAAATTCGTGAATGATGCATTTCTTATCTCAATCTTCCAAGTTTTGATTTATTATATGAAATGGGGGGTTATACACATTCATTGTCTTCCATTACCATTCCAATCGGATAAATCAATCCTAATTCAATGCATGGATCCATATCCATTAGATGAATAATTAGATATTCGATTAGATGAAATAGGACTAAGTCAAAAAGATGTTTGCTTTTACTGTGTAAATGTAAATATCGATTTTTTTTTTACTTATACTTACTTAATGAAAATGAGAAAATGAATAGGATTATTTTTACTGATGATAAAATGTCGTAAAATGGATTTTTGACTTTCAAAAAGGAAAAAAGAGTCGATTTTATCTTATGGTAAAAAAAAAAGTTATTTCAGTTATTTCAGAAGACGAAAATCGGGGATCTAGTGAATTTCAAGTCCTTCATTTTACCAATAAAATAAGAAGGCTTACTTCACATTTGGAATTTCACAGAAAAGACTATTTATCGCAGCGGGGTCTACGGAAAATCTTAGGAAAACGACAACGGCTGTTGTCTTATTTGTCAAAGAAAAAACGAGTTTCTTATAAAGAATTAATCAATCAACTGGATATTCGGGAATCAAAAACGCGTTAATTTTTTCATTTTAAAAACACTGAAAATTGGTTATTTTATGAACTTTTTTTTATCTAGAATTTAGACGAACTTCTTTTTTTTTCGTTTTAAACGGTTCATAAAAGAATGAATCGAGGAATAAAGTATGAATGTAACAACTAAAAGAAAAGAGCATATGATAATCAATATGGGCCCTCATCACCCATCAATGCATGGCGTTCTTCGTCTTATTCTTACTCTAGATGGCGAAGATGTTATTGATTGTGAGCCAATATTGGGTTATCTGCACAGAGGGATGGAAAAAATTGCCGAAAACCGAACAGTTATACAATATTTGCCTTATGTAACACGTTGGGATTATTTAGCTACTATGTTTACAGAAGCAATAACCGTAAATGGACCAGAGCAGATGGTGAATATTCAAGTACCTAAAAGAGCCAGTTATATCAGAGTGATCATGTTAGAATTGAGTCGTATAGCTTCTCATCTGTTATGGCTTGGCCCCTTTATGGCAGATATTGGTGCACAGACTCCCTTTTTCTATATTTTCCGAGAAAGAGAATTAGTATATGATCTATTTGAAGCTGCCACCGGGATGAGAATGATGCACAATTATTTTCGTATTGGAGGAGTAGGGGCCGATCTCCCTTATGGATGGATAGAAAAATGTTTGGATTTCTGTGATTATTTTATAACCGCTGTTTCTGAATACCAACAACTTATTACGAGAAATCCCATTTTTTTAGAACGAGTTGAGGGTGTAGGTATTATTGGTGCAGAAGAAGCAATAAATTGGGGTTTATCCGGCCCGATGTTACGAGCTTGTGGAATTCAATGGGATCTTCGGAAAATTGATCAGTATGAATGTTATGACGAATTCGATTGGGAAATCAATTGGCAAAAAGAAGGAGATTCATTAGCGCGTTATTTAGTACGAATCAGTGAAATGAAGGAATCTATCAAAATTGTTCAACAGGCCCTCGAAGGAATTCCCGGCGGTCCTTATGAGAATTTAGAAATACGTTGCTTTGATAGAGAACGGGATCCAGAATGGAATGATTTTGACTATCGTTTCATTAGTAAAAAAATATCTCCTACTTTTGAATTACCGAAGCAAGAACTTTATGCAAGAGTTGAAGCACCAAAAGGGGAATTGGGAATTTATTTAATAGGGGATCGGAGTGGTTTTCCTTGGAGATGGAAAATTCGTCCCCCTGGTTTTATCAATTTGCAAATTCTTCCTCAGTTAGTTAAAAGAATGAAATTGGCGGATATTATGACAATACTAGGTAGTATAGATATCATTATGGGAGAAGTTGATCGTTGAAATGATAATTAATACAAGAGAAGTACAAGATATCCACTCTTTTTCTAGATTAGGATCTTACAAAGAGATCTATGGGATCATAGGGATCCTTTTACCTATTTTTGTTCTTGTATTGGGAATCACAATAGGTGTACTCATAATTGTGTGGTTAGAAAGAGAAATATCCGCCGGAATACAACAACGTATTGGACCGGAATACGCCGGTCCATTTGGAATTCTTCAAGCTTTAGCAGATGGAACAAAACTTATTTTCAAAGAAAACCTTCTTCCATCTAGAGGAGATGGTCGTTTATTCATTATCGGACCATCCATAATAGTTATATCTGTTTTCGTAAGTTATTCAGTAATTCCTTTTAGCTATAACCTTGTTTTATCCGATCTCAATATCGGTGTTTTTTTATGGATTGCCTTTTCAAGTATTGTTCCGATTGGACTTCTTATGTCAGGATATGGATCAAACAACAAATATTCCTTTTTAGGTGGTCTCCGAGCCGCCGCTCAATCGATTAGTTATGAAATACCGTTGACTCTTTGTGTGTTATCAATATCTCTACGTGCGAGTCGTTCTAACCTTTTTTTTATTCTTTAATTCTTTTTTGTAAGTAAAGAAGTTGAATAGGTATCTTCACTTTTTTTATTCATCATTCAGGTTAAATTAACTAAATCAGATAGTTATATGAGTGAAAAAAAAAACAGCTTCTAAATTAGCTGTAAAAAGATTGAGTCTCATCTCCTAAGTACAAGAACGAAAAATCAAATAAATTCAATATAAGCAAGACTTTTTTTTAGCCCATGATTGGTTGATTAGTGATTAGTCATCCTGGCTTGAAGCGGGCTCAAATGATCAACCGTATATAGTTTTCACTATTCTTTATATGTATTAATAGAACGGAGAGTTCGACAAAAATGAGTGGATGGTTAGGAACACAAAAATATATAAAGGATTAGTAATCGAAATTTTTATGTCACTTTTCAAAACGAAAATCTTTGGATAACATAAAAAGAACAATAAGTGGGGCTTTCAATTTGTAGAAATAATCAAGCAGTACTCCTCACCATTGCAATCCAGAGTATGCTCCTACTCACAGATTAAAAAACGACTATCCAAAACGAAATAATCCTTTCGTGTTTTGAACTCCCTCTTTGGAAAGAAGAGAATAGGAACGAAAATTCATAGAGATCAAATAGCCTTCATTATTAAGACAGTCAGCTAATCTCTGATTTTGTTTTCATAATAATTAAAAAAAGATGGCTATTGATATTGAGTATTTTATTAAAAAGTTATTACTCAACAAATAAAAATTCAAATTATTAAAGGACGAGATTAATTCATAAGTGCTTTTTGAGTTATGATATTTATATCATTCTGGCATACCGAATTCCATCGGTTTAATTTTGGACCTTCCGGGGGATCTTGGGTCTATCTATATTTTGACCCAAAATAAAATTGATCACGATAAAAAATATCAACTGGGTCCTTAGATTTCTTGATGGCCGTCGAGGAGCCGTATGAGGTGAAAATCTCATGTACGGTTCTGGACTAGCGATGGGAACAGTGATGTTATCACCGACTATTATTATCTAATAGTTCAAGTACAGTTGATATAGTTGAGGTGCAATCTAAATATGGGTTTTTAGGATGGAATTTGTGGCGTCAACCTATAGGGTTTATCATCTTTCTAATTTCTTCCCTAGCAGAATGTGAGAGATTACCTTTTGATTTACCCGAAGCAGAGGAAGAATTAGTAGCAGGTTATCAAACCGAATATTCGGGTATCCAATTTGGATTATTTTATGTTGCTTCCTATCTCAATCTATTAGTTTCGTCGTTATTTGTAACAATTCTGTACTTGGGTGGGTGGAATATCTGTATTCCGTCCATATTTTTTTCTGATCGAGTTGAAATAAATAAAGTAGGTAGGGTCTTTATAATAACAATTGGTATTTTTTTGACTTTAGCAAAAACTTATTTGTTCCTGTTCATTTCTATCACAACAAGATGGACTTTACCGAGACTCAGAATGGACCAACTATTAAATCTTGGGTGGAAATTTCTTTTACCCATTTCTCTCGGTAATTTATTATTAACAACCTCTTCCCAACTCCTTTCACTCTAAACGAAAAAAGAATATGATATTCGAACTTCTCATCAAACAAGAGAAAGAAACAAACATAAGATTATTCATATATCTTTACAATATGTTCCCAATGGTAACTGGGTTCCTGAATTATGGCCAACAAGCAATCCGGGCGGCAAGGTACATTGGTCAAGGATTCATCATTACCTTATCCCATGCAAATCGTTTACCTGTAACTATTCAATATCCTTATGAAAAATTAATTACCTCAGAGCGTTTCCGCGGACGAATCCATTTTGAATTTGATAAATGTATAGCTTGTGAAGTATGTGTTCGTGTATGTCCTATCGATCTGCCTATTGTTGATTGGAAATTGGAAACTGGTATGCGAAAAAAACGCTTGCTTAATTACAGTATTGATTTTGGAATTTGTATATTTTGTGGAAATTGCGTTGAGTATTGTCCAACAAATTGTTTATCAATGACTGAAGAATATGAGCTTTCCGCTTATGATCGTCACGAATTGAATTATAATCAAATCGCATTAGGTCGGTTACCGATGTCAGTAATTAACAATTATACAATTCGAACAATTTTGAATTATCCTCAAAGCAAAACTGCATTTGAATAATTAAAGAGTAATTATTAATTATTACTTAGTAATACTAATGTATAGTCAGGTTAACCTTTATTTAATTGAACGGAATCGTTACTTATTTTTTTTTTGCTCACTAGAACTCGAAATTGCAATTAATTGTTGATTAGTTAGTGAGAAGTTCAAATCCATTTGGATTTCAAATCCAATTTGAATAATCTCTCTAATTTATTTCGAAATGGTTTCCAACTCATTTTTCTACTGGGTTTGACATAAGGGGGGAACAAGATATTGGTATAGTAATTGGCCCGAGACGTAATTCAAATCCATTAGAAACCCCATTACATTCTAATTGAATTCAATTAGGAGCATATCATAAAAAAAAAAAAAGAAAAAATTGCCTGGTCAGGTCAATAAAATCATGAACAACATTTCAATTTTTTTATCTTGTATATAGAATGGATTTGCCTGGACCAATACATGATTTTCTTTTAGTTTTTCTGGGATCAGGTCTTCTATTAGGAGGTATAGGAGTGGTATTACTTACGAATCCAATTTATTCGGCTTTTGCGTTGGGGTTGGTTCTTGTTTGCATATCTTTATTTTATATTTTATCAAACTCTCATTTTGTAGCGGCTGCTCAGCTCCTTATTTACGTCGGAGCGATAAATGTTTTAATTTTATTTGCTGTGATGTTCATGAATGATTCAGAATATTATAAAGATTTTGATCTTTGGACTGTTGGGAATGGGATTACTTTCTTGGTTTGTACAAGTATTTTCATCTCCCTAATGACCACGATTCTCGATACGTCTTGGTACGGAATTATTTGGACGACAAAATCAAACCAGATTATAGAACAAGATTTGATAGGGAATAGTCAACAAATTGGAATTCATTTATCAACGGATTTTTTTCTTCCATTTGAACTCATTTCAATAATTCTTTTAGTTGCTTTGATAGGTGCAATTGCTGTTGCCCGTCAATGAAAAATCTTTCTAACTATCAAGAACAATCAAAATTGAAATTTTCTCGCTCTTATCAAATACATTTAGCTTTCATTTTTGAATTCTATTTCAATATCGATATTTTTTTTTACAAATATATATATATATATTTCTACTTGTTCTATTATAGTCAAGCGAAAGCCTTGGGTTATTGTTCATGGCGAAATCACTCAAAATTGATAAGGAGCTGATCAATGATACTCGAGCATACACTTGTTTTGAGTGCCTATTTATTTTCTATTGGTATCTATGGATTGATCACGAGTCGAAATATGGTTAGGGCTCTTATGTGTCTGGAACTTATCCTGAATGCCGTTAATATCAATTTCGTAACATTTGCGGATTTGTTTGATAGTCGACAATTACAAGGGGATATTTTCTCTATTTTTGTCATAGCTATTGCCGCAGGCGAAGCAGCTATCGGGTTAGCTATTGTTTCATCAATTTATCGGAATCGAAAATCAACTCGTATCAATCAATCGAATTTTTTGAATAAATAAGTAGTACTAATTTAGTCAAAAAATGAGAAATTCCTCAATTTCGAAATACTATTTGTAAAACTGGAATCAAAGTATCTTAGCGAACCCAGGAGTCGCGATCCATAAATTCGATTGATTTTTTTTTTAATAAAATCATGATAAAATTATTGATTCATCTGGTATATAAATATATGATTTAGATATAAGTTTACTAGATCGAAGATTTATGATATTCAAAAACTGAGAGATCAAATGTCACATTCAGTAAAGATTTATGATACATGTATAGGCTGTACTCAATGTGTCCGAGCCTGCCCAACCGATGTATTAGAAATGATCCCTTGGGATGGATGTAAGGCGAAGCAAATTGCTTCGGCTCCACGAACGGAGGATTGTGTTGGTTGTAAGAGATGTGAATCCGCTTGTCCAACAGATTTTTTGAGTGTGAGGGTTTATTTATGGCATGAAACAACTCGAAGCATGGGTCTAGCTTATTAATATAATAAGTTCCAGACAAAACTACTTTAAACAAACTCAAACGGAATTTTCAATTTTTTTCAATACAATTGATTTTTTTTTACCGACACAAAACCCGTTCTTTTTCGAGAACGGGTTTTGGGGTCTAATTCTATCTTGTCTTTACCACGAATGATTTTCCTTGGTTAACAATAATTGTAGTTTTACCAATATTGGCGGGTTCTTTAATTTTCTTTCTACCTCATCGAGGAAATAAGCTAATAAGATGGTATACTATATCCATTTCTATTTTTGAACTCCTTTTAACGACCTATACATTCTGTTATCATTTCCTATTGACGGATCCATTAAATCAACTAGCAGAGGATTATCAATGGATTAATTTTTTTGATTTTGACTGGAGATTGGGAATAGATGGGCTTTCTATAGGAACCATTTTACTGACGGGATTTATAACCACTTTAGCTACTTTAGCAGCTTGGCCGGTTACTCGAGATTCCCGATTGTTCCATTTCCTGATGTTAGCAATGTACAGTGGTCAAATAGGATCATTTTCTTCTCACGATCTTTTACTTTTTTTTCTCATGTGGGAGTTCGAATTAATTCCAGTTTATTTACTTCTATTGATATGGGGGGGACGGAAACGTCTGTATTCAGCTACAAAATTCATTTTATACACTGCGGGGGGGTCCATTTTTCTATTAATAGGTGTTTTTGGTATTGGCTTATATGGTTCGAATGAACCAACATTAAATTTTGAAATATTAGCTAACCAATCGTATCCTGTCGCACTAGAACTACTATTTTATACTGGATTTTTAATTGCTTTTGCAGTTAAATTACCGATCATACCCTTACATACATGGTTACCAGATACCCATGGGGAGGCACATTACAGTACTTGTATGCTTCTAGCTGGAATTTTATTAAAAATGGGAGCATATGGTTTGGTTCGGATCAATATGCAATTATTGCCCCATGCTCATTCTATATTTTCTCCCTGGTTGATTATAGTAGGTGCAATACAAATAATCTATGCAGCTTCAACATCTCCTGGTCAACGTAATTTAAAAAAAAGAATAGCCTATTCCTCCGTATCTCATATGGGGTTCATAATTCTCGGAATTGGAGAGATAACCGATACGGGGCTCAACGGAGCCCTTTTACAAATGATTTCTCACGGATTTATTGGTGCTTCCCTTTTTTTCTTGGCAGGAATGACGTATGATAGAATACGTCTTGTTTATCTCGACAACATGGGTGGAATGGCGATTTTCCTTCCAAAAATATTTACACTGTTCAGTATATTATCAATGGCTTCCCTTGCATTACCCGGCATGAGTGGTTTTGTTGCCGAATTGATAGTCTTTTTTGGAATAATTACCAGCCAACAATATTTTTTAATTCCCAAAATACTAATTACTTTTCTAATGGCAATTGGAATGATATTAACGCCTATTTATTTATTATCGATGTTACGTCAAATGTTCTACGGATACAAGATTGTGTATTCGCAAAACTCTTATTTTTGTGATTCTGGACCGAGAGAATTATTTATTTTAATCTCGATTCTTCTACCAATAATAGGTATTGGGATTTATCCGGATTTCATCCTCTCACTCTCAGTTGAGAAGGTCGAAGCTATTATATCTACATATTTTTATCGATAGTTTTCATGAATAAAATACGAAAGAATTAAGGATTCAATCCTATTCTTTCTTTTTCGTTTTACAATTTGAAAATGAAAAATAGAAATTAACTAAACTAAAGTAAAAATGAATTCAAATTGTGATTAGATGGATTTCTTGTTGTGAGAACCTTTTGAATCAATTAGTGTAGTGATTCAAACGGTTCTCGACATCGTCCCTGAAGTATGGAGTTTTTTTTTCTTATATTCGTGAACTTAATATTTACTAATTTAATATTTCATTGGTTTTATTATAATTTTTTTGAAGATGCTTTCCGTTTCTGTTTGTATTGTAGGAATCTTTTTCAATCTCATTTCATGTTAATGAAAATTAAAGGCACCATAACTATGTAACCCTATTCCTAATAAGTTGACCCCAAAATAGCATATCCAAATTATAAGAAAGCCCATAGAAGCCACAATCGCGCAATTTCGACTTTTGGCCTTTTTATTTGTTCGAGTATGTAAATATATTGCAAATAGGGTCCAAGTAATAAATGACCACGTTTCTTTTGGGTCCCAATTCCAATATGATCCCCATGCCTCATTAGCCCATACAGATCCTGAAAGAATACCGATGTTTAAAAAGATAAACCCTAGACTAATAATACGATAACTCCACTGATCTAATTGTTGAATTAATTGAGCTCTATAATAATTTCTCTCCAAACAAGAGAAGTTGTTTATTAAAACATTCCGCCTTTCATCCAGATATTGGATCTTGTTAAATGAAAATGACTCGTTTACGAGATTTTCAAAAATCTTTTGAAATGAAATGACTAAAAGAGCTACTGATAATAATGATCCGCATAAAAGAGCTGCATAGCCTAATATCATCATACTTACGTGCATCATTAACCACTGGGATTGAAGAGCGGGGACTAATATTCCCGATTGATGTATTTCGGTTAAAATACCTGAGGTGGTAAACCCTTGTATAAAAATTGTACAAGGTGAAGTTATTGCGCTTAAATAATTGATATATTTTTTAAAATATGGAACGATAGAAATAAGGGAGAAACCCCATGAAAGAAAAATGAGTGATTCATATAAATCACTTAAGGGGAAATGTCCCGAATAAATCCAACGAGTGATTAATAATCCCGTTATACAGAAAAAAGTCACTATAATGCCTTTTTCTGACGAATAATATAGTCCTACGATTTCATCAAACGATAAAATTATCAAATAAATTGTAATTACAATTGAAACGATCGAAAATGATATATGAGTTAATATATGTTCTAAAGTGGAAAATAGCATAAGAATTCTCAAATATAAAAGTATAGAAAATGATACGGAATCCAATCTGAAATTATATTCCATTACTGGAATTTTATTTATATTATATAATAATATAAATAAAATCGAACTTATTGTCGTTCTTTGCGAAAGAAAGCCTGCCGCCACTCGGACTCGAACCGAGATGCTCTAGCACTGCTTCCTAAGAGCAGCGTGTCTACCGATTTCACCATAGCGGCGTACTCGAAATAATAATAAGCTTTTTTTATTGAATTGTCGAGATTGACAATTCAAAAAGTGAATTCAATTAATGACAAAAAATTCCTTTCATCTTACTGTTTTACTCCATATTGAAACATTCCCCAAAATATTACCAGAATTCAATTCTTATTGAGTAATTCAATTATTAATTAATTCAATTATTAAAATGGTTAGTCGACTTTTAAGTAGCTTGATGGGGAAAATAAGAATCCCCATCGTGAAAGACTACAAAAAACCAAGTACCATTAAATTATTATTTACTATAAGTTTGATTATTGGGTTGTTGCACAAAAAAACTTTTTGAATTATCTGTCGAAATCGATTTTGCTAATGAAAAAGCCTTCAACGCTATAAAATAGGCCTTTTTTTTCCAAATATTCTTACGAATATGTTTTTTTGATATAGAAGTACGTTTTTTTGGAACTGCCATGAAAAAATAAATTTGAAAACAATTCTGTTTTTGATCTAGTTGAATGTGAAAGACATTTATTGTTCAAAGTTCAAACAATTTCACTTATTTTACAATTTTTTGGAATCAAGATTCCATTCAATCCACCTAAATATCTGACAAGACACAAAAGAGAAATAACGAAGTTTTTATCTATCTATCTTTCTTTTTGTTGTTTTCTATTTCTATCTGTATCAAAATAAAAATAGAATTAAAGGTCAAAAAAGAAATCCTTGCTCAGTGATTTTGATCCATGGTAGGTATCGAAAGAAAAATGTCGGATAGTCAAAGCTTTCGACAATTCTAAAAAAGTTTCTAAAAAAGTCCATGTGTTTTATATTATTTATTGTTTTCTATTTTTTATATTAATTTCATGTTAATGGAAAAAACAGGAATGTATAAACCACTCTGTGTATATTTGTTGGATGGAATTCTGAATCTTTCGTCTACGGATAGACTAAATTATCGTAATATTTACTGATAATTGAATTGTTTTATATCTTTAGAAAGTAGAAAGATCCTCGTTATAACTTAGGTAATTTAGTTAGATTAATTTACATAAGTTATTATACATAACTATTTCGAGTTAGTTATTTAGAATACTAATAGTTTACTATTGTTTTGATTAGTCATAAAATTCGAATAAATTCATTATAAATAAAATAATTAAGAAGTCAATTTTTAAAAATTTTCTATACATATATTTTCTATACATATATATATATATAGAAAGTTATATACATAAAGTTATATACATATATATATATCTAGAAAAGGCAAATAAATAAATAGATATATGTAGAAATTATAAATTAATATAAAGAAAAATAGTATTAATATTTTTAGTTCATTTTGTAGTTTTATTTCATTTTCGATTGCACTATTAGCCCGATCCTATTTATTCTAACTTCCTTCTTCCTCTGAATATTCGAAGCAGTTGAGAAACGATAATTCAGAATCAAAGAAGAATAAAAAAAAAAGACAAAAGGTTTTTTATGGACTATACATATCCCTATTCATGGATTATACCTCTCATTCCACTTCCCATTCCTATGTTACTAGGAGTTGGACTTATCGTTTTTCCAATGGCAACAAAAAATCTTCGACGCATGTGGGCCTTTCCTAGTATCTTTCTTCTAAGTGGAGTTATGCTGTTTTCGGTCTATCTATCTATTCAGCAAATAAATCAAAATTCTCTCTATCAATATGTATGGTCTTGGACCATTACTAATGATTTTTCTTTAGACTTCGGTTACTTAATAGATTCACTTGCATCGATTATGGTAATATTAATTAGTACGGTTGGAATTCTGGTTCTTTTTTATAGTGACAATTATATGTATCATGATCAGGGATATTTGAGATTTTTTTCTTATCTGAGTTTTTTCACTACGTCCATGTTGGGATTAGTTACTAGTGTTAATTTGATACAAATTTATATTTTTTGGGAATTAGTTGGAATGTGTTCTTATCTATTAATAGGTTTTTGGTTCACACGACCTATTGCGTCGAATGCTTGTCAAAAAGCCTTTGTAACCAATCGTATAGGCGATTTTGGTTTATTATTAGGGATTTTGGGACTTTATGCTATAACGGGTAGTTTCGAATTTCGAGATTTATTTGAAATATTAAATAAATTAGTTTATAATAATGAGGTCAATTTTTTATTTCTTACTTTGTGTGCCTTGTTTTTATTTACAGGTGCAGTTGCCAAGTCTTCTCAATTCCCCCTTCATGTATGGTTACCTGATGCCATGGAAGGTCCTACTCCTATTTCGGCGCTTATACATGCCGCTACTATGGTCGCAGCAGGTATTTTTCTTGTAGCTCGCCTCCTTCCTCTTTTTATAATTATACCGCATATAATGAATTTTATTTCTTTGATAGGTATAGTAACACTATTATTCGGAGCTACTTTAGCTCTTGCTCAAAAAGATATTAAAAGGAGTTTGGCTTATTCTACGATGTCTCAACTGGGTTATATGATGTTAGCTTTAGGAATGGGATCGTATCGGGCGGCTTTATTTCATTTGATTACTCATGCTTATTCGAAAGCATTATTGTTTTTAGGATCCGGATCTATTATTCATTCAATGGAAGCTATTGTTGGATATTCTCCCAAAAAAAGTCAGAATATGGTTCTTATGGGAGGGTTGAAAAAGCATGTACCAATTACAAAAACTGCTTTTTTAATAGGTACGCTTTCTCTTTGTGGTATTCCACCGCTCGCTTGTTTTTGGTCCAAAGACGAAATTCTTAATGATAGTTGGTTGTATTTGCCGGTTTTTGCAATTCTAGCTTATTTCACAGCAGGAGTAACCGCATTTTATATGTTTCGAATCTATTTACTGACTTTTGAGGGGCATTTAAACGTTCATTTTAAGAATTATAGTGGTCAAAAAAGCGGTTCCTGCTATTCAATATCGCCATGGGGAAAAGAAATTCAAAAAAATAAGGTTTCGTTATTATTATCACCAAATAGTAATGAAAAAGGTATTTTGTTTTTTTTCAATACAAACTATCCAGTTTTTGATAATATAAAAAAGACGAGACGACCTTTTCTTAGTATTCCCTTTTTGGGAAGTCAAAATACCTTTTTTTATCCCCCCGAATCGGACAGTACTATGCTATTTCCCATGTCTATATTAGTACTATTTACTTGTCTTGTTGGAATTATAGGAATTCCGTATAATCAAAGTGGAATTGAGTTTGATCTATTATCAAATTTGTTGAAGCCGTCTATAAATCTTTTACATCCGAATCCGACGAATTCTATGGATTGGTATGAATTTTTCAGAAATTCAATTTTTTCGGTCAGTCTAGCCTTTTTTGGTATATTTATAGCGTTTTTTTTATATAAGCCCATTTATTCATCTTTCAAAAATTTGAATTTACAAAATTCATTTGTTAAAGGTGGTAATAATAATATAGCTCTCTGGGAAAAAATAATTAATCTTATTTATGATTGGTCATATAATCGTGGTTACATAGATTTTGTGTATCAAAAATATTTGACTGGGGGTTTAAGACGATTCGCCGAACTAACTCATTTTTTTGATCGCCGAGGAATTGATGGAATTCCCAATGCTTTTGGACTACTAAGTTTCTTTGGGGGCGAGGTTATCAAATATTTAGGGGCAGGTCGGATTTCGTCTTATCTCTTATTCTATTTAGGATTTGTTTTAGTT